GATATTGATAACACACAAAGAGTTAATGGTATTTCATAACTAATCGATTGAGCAGCGGCTCGTAGACCACCTAAAAAAGAATATTTATTATTTGATCCATATCCTGACATAAGAAGTCCAATGGGAGCAATACTGGAAATGGCAATCCATAAAAAAACACCGATATTGAGATCAGATAAAACAAGGTGATAACTAAAAGGAATTACTGAATAACTTAGTAAAATGGATATAACTGCTATGGATGGTCCTATACTGAATAAACGAGTATCTCCTCTAGATGGAAAAAGATTCTCTTTGAAAATAAGTTTTGTCCCATCTGCTAAAGCTTGAAGAATTCCCAAAGGACCGGCGTATTCGGGACCAATACGTTGTTGTATTCCTGCAGATATTTCTCTTTCTAACCACACAATTACGAGTACACTTATTGTGATTCCCAATACAAGAGTCAAAATAGGTAAAAACATCCCTATGATTCCATAGACTTCTTTTAAAGATTCTAATCTAGAAAAAGAATTTATATCTTGTACTTCTGTTGTATCAATTATCATTTTAACGGTCAACTTCTCCCATAATGATATCTATGCTACCTAGTATTGTCATAATATCGGCCAATTTCATTCTTTTAACTAACTGAGGAATAATTTGCAAATTGATAAAACCAGGTGGACGAATTTTCCATCTCCAAGGAAAACCACTCTGATCTCCTATTAAAAAAATTCCCAACTCTCCCTTTGGGGCTTCAACTCTTACATAAAGTTCTTGCTTCGGCAATTCAAAAGTAGGAGAAGGTTTTTTACTAATGAATCGGTATTCAAAATCATTCCATTCGGGATCCCTTTCTCTAGCAAAGCACCGGGTTTCTAAATTCTCATAGGGCCCCCCTGGAATTCCTTCCAGGGCCTGTTGGATAATTTTTATCGATTCCGTTATTTCACCGATTCGGACTAAATAGCGAGCTAATGAATCTCCTTCTTTTTGCCAATGGATTTCCCAATTCAATTCGTCGTAACATTCATAATGATCAACTTTGCGAAGATCCCATTGGATTCCGGAAGCTCGTAGCATTGGTCCCGATAAACCCCAATTTATTGCTTCTTCTGGACCAATAATGCCTACCCCCTCAACTCGTTCTAAAAAAATAGGATTTCGCGTAATAAGTTTTTGATATTCAGAAACCGCTGTTAAAAAATAATCACAGAAATCCAAACATTTATCTATCCATCCATAAGGTAGATCGGCCGCTACTCCTCCGATACGAAAATAATTATGCATCATTCTCATACCGGTGGCAGCTTCGAATAGATCATATACTAATTCTCTTTCTCTGAAAATATAGAAAAAAGGAGTCTGTGCACCAATATCTGCCATAAAGGGGCCAAGCCATAACAGATGAGAAGCTATACGACTCAACTCTAACATAATTACTCTGATATAACTGGCTCTTTTAGGTACTTGAATATTTCCCAACTGTTCTGGTCCATTTACGGTTATTGCTTCTGTGAACATAGTAGCTAAATAATCCCAACGTGTTACATAAGGTAGATATTGTATAACTGTTCGATTTTCCGCAATTTTTTCCATTCCTCGGTGTAAATAACCCAATATTGGTTCACAATCAATAACATCTTCACCATCTAGAGTAAGTATGAGCCGAAGAACACCATGCATTGATGGGTGGTGAGGTCCCATATTGACTATCATGAGGTCTTTTCTTGTAGTTGTTACATTCATAGGTTATTCCTCGATTCATTCTTTCATGAATTGCTGAAAATGAAAAGAAGTTCATTAAAATTCAAGATCTAATAAAAAAAAATCAAATAATTCAAATTTCTTTTTCAATTAACGAGTTTTCGATTCCCGAATATTCAGCCGACTAATTAATTCTTTATAACGTATTCTATTTTTCTTTGACAAATAAGACAGCAGTCGTTGGCGTTTTCCCAGGATTTTACGTAGACCTCTCTGAGATAAATAATCTTTTCTGTGTAATTCCAAATGGGAAGTAAGTCTTCGTATCTTATTGGTGAAACGAAATACTTGAAATTCAACGGACCCACTGTTTTCTTCTTTTTCTTCTTGTGAAAAAACCGAAATGAATGAATTTTTTACCATAAAACGGATTTTCTATCCTCTTTTTTTTAATGGATTTTACTGATCAGTAAGAATAATGCTAGTCACTTTAATTTGGTATACACAATAATCTTAATTTCTTTATGAACACCCAATTTTATCAAATAAAATTAATCAATCCAATTTTCTTTTAAATTTTATTCGTATAGGGATACAAATATGAAAATTCGTATAGGAATAGGAAAGGATGATATGTTTCCACATTTGTAAAAGAGAAAAATTTTGGATCTAATAATAAAATCAAAAATAAGAAGATTCCGGTAATCATTTATAGATCTATTGGATATTGATACATGCATTGAATTAGTATTCATGTATCAGACTGGAAGGGAAGACAATACATGGGGTGCAAGTTTTTGTTTCATATACCATACATATATGGTACAGAATATATATGAAAAACGCATAATTAACAAATTTGCAATCGTGGATACATATGTATCCTTATCATAGTGAAGCGACTCCCATTATTGGTATCAAACCAATATCGATTCATACAAGATAAATCTTCTAATCGATAATTAGGACAAAGAAAGAACTTTAATTTAATTAGTTTCTTTTTATCAAAATGTTTGCTTTTATCCAAAAATTCACCACCGTTTTTTACGTTGTTGCAAAATACTGGATTTTTATGAATACTATTCCTCGAATTGAAACAAATTAGAATTCTTAATTCTCTACGTCCTTTAGTGGATAAAACTTTTTCGGGAACAAACAACAAATCATAATGATTTTTGTATCTATTTTCAGCCATTCTTTGATGTCTTGCAATAGATTTATCCAAATTAATCTTAGCAACATAGCTTTTTTTTCGGTATCTTTGATTAATTTGGGGCTTACTCTTATGAACCAATGAAATATTTAGACTTTGATATATAATAAATTGTCCGTCATTTTTGATAGACAAACGAACTGGTTCGATAATTAATATACCCTTTTTCATTAATTCTATAAGAGTTAAATCCTTTTGAATCATCAGAATATCTAAACTCATTTCTCCCCTTTGAATAGAGGATATAGCAATTTCTCTTGGATTTATCAGTCTAAGTAGGAGACAATATACTTTGATATTATTGATCATTCTTTGATTTAAAGAATCATCCCATCTCAATTGAAAACGTAAATACCTTTTTAGGAAAAAATCAAGCTCTGCTTCCGTGTTGCTCTTATATTGCTTTTTCTTTCTACGTTTTTTCATATCTAAGCTTGCATAATCTTCTTCAATATCTTTTTCTTGGTTTGAGAGAAGTGATCCAAGATTCGCTTGATTTTGTGCATCTGATTCAAGATTATCTCGACTTGCGGATTCTTTTTCTTCTTGATTTCTATTCTCTAATTCAATCGATTTTTTTTCATTCGAAAATAGAAAAAGATCCCTTTTGTTCTTTCGATTGATGTTTTTATTTTCACTAACATTTTCATTAAAATTTAAAAGAAGTAGTTGGATTGGTATGATCCAGGGTTTCATAATATATGTATTATAAAGCAGCACAAATTCTGGAAAGAACCAAAGTTTCAGATTCGATATGGGACGATTTAGTATTTCTTCATTCATTCCCATCCAATCAAAAAGGTCTTTTTTTTTGTTGGATGCCGTAATTCCGCCATTTTGGGAAATTTTAAGATAAAAAAGACCTTTTTGATCCGTTTTATTAATTATTTTATCAATTATTTGGTAATTATTAACCCCAGTCTTAGTATTTTTATTACCATTGGGATCGATATTAATCCAGGACTCAATATCGGCTTTATTTCTAAGACAAAAATCGAAAATTCTCCAATCAAAATATTTTCTATATTTAAATTTATCCAGATTCATAATATCATCATCTTCTAAATTAATAGAGATAATACCTCCTAGCATATCAACTAATTTACCTTTTTTATATATCTTGTTGTAATTATAAGAAATCCCTTGCTTATTATTTAAACGTAATGGTGATACATAAATATATAAATCCTTCTTATTTTCATAATTAATCGATTTATATGAGAAAAGGTCATATCTATAGTATTTTTGAAAGTTATATTTTGAATTTGGTAATGAATTTGATTCAAAATCATTTAATTTTTTGTAATTAATTAATATTAATCGATCTTTTTCATCGGAATGCCTTTTGGTTAAATCTTTATTTTGTACTATACGTGTTTGATTGAATCTATTTCGCCATTTGTGTGGTACTAATCGATACCATCTAATCGGAGATAAATCATATTGATAATGACCCCTTAACCAGTTTTTCCATTGAATCATTCCCGAATTCAAAATATTTTTATGTTTTAATTCAGAATGAAAAATTCCTTGTGTTTCAAAATAATCCTTTATTTCATTTTTAAGAAAATGAGATGTTCCGTCATATTGAAGGATATATCTTAACTTATACAAGTTACGAATTTGCGTTTGATATAATTGGTAAAATACATATGCTTGTGAGAAGGAGGATAAGAAAATCTTTGAATTTTGATTACTAATATCCGAAATTGATTTTTTTATAGTCCAAATAAAACGAATTTTATTTTTATTTGTTTTAAAAATTTTTTCTTTATTTATTTCATTATTGTAAATGTATTTATCGATCATTTTTTTTGAATTATCAAAAAAAAGTTGTGTAGTGATCCTCGGAATATTAATGATACAGAGAAGTATATCTATGTATATCCTTTCAATTAAAAATTTGAAAAAATAATATGATTGACGGATTAATCGAACATTTCTTCTTTTTAATTTTTGCAAAATATTTTTTATTGATGTTAATAGTTTAGTAGGGTAACTTCTTTTATTATAACTAATATTTCTATTTCTTTCCGGAGTTAAAAATCCTTTCTTCTTATCTTTTGTAATTTTTTCTATTTGATTCCTGATTGTGCTGGTTCTATCAGCCAGATCTTTCATTTTTTTTTCTGTCAATGAATAATCTGTCAAATCCATAAATCGAATTTGAATGGAAGATTCATTAATCATACCATTACTGATTATCCCATCTTTTTCTTTTTTAGTTTCATTCAATTTATATATTTCTCTTAATCCAAATAATTGAATTGGGTTTCTTTTGGAAAGTTCTTTTATTATTACTTTTAAAAATAGAATGTTTTTCATGACCCATTTGTTTCTTTCTTTTGAAAGGTTAAAAAAAAAAATTATTTTTTCTTTTAAAACCTGTATAACTAAAAAAGAATTCTTTTGCAATTTTATAATTTTTTTTCTGAGTTTTTTAAAAATGGGTTCAAAAAATGAACGTTGTTTTATGGGAGAACCAAAAGGAAGTTCAGTTTCCATTCCCCAAACTGTTAAAAAACAAAAATCGTTTTTTTGTCCTTTATTTCTCAGCGGATCTTTCTGGGGGGGTGTCACCTTAGATCTGTGCCAGGGTTTAAGGCAAAAAGGAAATAGGATCTTTATTTGAATACCGTCTGTCAACCAATTTTTTGGAAATTCGGTTTCGGATAATTGAACACCATTATAGGTGCATTTAACATGCATTTCTCTATTCCAATCTTTTAAGTCCTCGGACCACTCGGGAAATTGAAATAATAAGATACGGGCTATATTTTTAGCTATTATCAATGAAGGTAATAGAATATATTTTCTAAGAAAAGATTGGGTTACTAATAGGGATCCTCTTATTACTTGAGCAAATAAAATGCTATCCCAGGCTTCCGCTATTTCTATTCGTTCTTTTTCTTCTTTTTTGTATTCTTCTCTTTTTTCTTCCTCTTTTTTTTTATCACTTTCCTTTGCCCTTTCCTCGGTATAATCCGAAATTCTTAATTCTGTTCTTTTTTTATACATCCATTTTTTTAAAATGAATTTTATCATCCCGAATATATCCAAAGAAAAAAGGGGTTTGTCTATTCTGTCCAAAAAAAGAGGAGAATGCGCATTTGCTTGAAACAATTCACGAGTAACTGTTTTACGTCTTTGAGCACGCATAGAGCCTTTGATTATGTCTCGACGAAAATCCGATTGTTGTGAATAACGTATCAAAGCCACTTCGTCGGCTTGATCAGGATTATTAGTATTTTTGGTATTAGCATCAGTATTTTGCTGGTTATCATTAAAAATCACTACACGCTTGGCTTTTCTGGAACGAATCTGATGATCCTCTGCCATGTTTTCTTCGTTTTCTCTCTCCTGTTGTTCCAAATCGTTGATTAATTTGTATGACCATGTAGGAACTTTTTTACTTATTTCTTTGATTCCAATAGATTTTTTTTGAATTCTTTTCGTTTTGGTCTTAGTTATAACTGCGTTAAAGAAAATTTTTATTTGATCTTCGGAATGAATTCTTCCTTGTTCGGTTTCTGGAAATGAAAATAAAGAAAGTTTTTTTTCTGTTGATAATGAATTCCTATCAAATGTATCTATTTGTTTTTCCAATTTTTCCTGATCAGCAGTAAAAAGTATACCATGGATCTTATTTATCCAACCTGTCTCGATGTAATTTTTTTTGGAAATTTTATTTAGGTTTAGGATTGGGGATGAAAAAAAAAATTTGACCCTTCCACGGCAGGGCCCATTCAAAAAAGGATCATATATTTTCGGCAAGTATTCTTTTTTATTTTCATCATTATACAATCTAGTTCTTTTTTCGAGTACATCTAGAGTAATGAGTCCTTTATTTAGAGTTTCCATTCGATTCCGAAATTCTTTGGTCAAGTTGTTCTTTTTTTGTTCATTCGTATAAATCCAATGATCATACAATTCATCAGAGGATAGTTTTTCTCTTGTCAGCAAAGAAATTTTTCTTTGTATCATTTCCAAGAAAGTTGACAAACTGGGGGGGTACGTAAAAGATATTCTTTCTTTTCCATTGTTTCGACATGTATAAAAAAAATATTGCGACATCTCATTTCTTATGGCATTTTCAAATTGATTGTTTTTTATATATCGGAATGGACGATTCCATCGTTTATAGTCGAAAAGAAGAGTCACAAGAGGTTTTTCAAACCATAATAAAAATGGTTCTTCTTTAAATATTTTAAATATTTCTAATTTCGAATTCTCTTTATTTTTATTCCTATCTATGGAAGAAGTTTTATAAACTTGGCTATCTTTATAGAATGTCTCTTGAAAGTTGAATTCATCCCTTGTTTTTTCCTTTCCATTCACTCGGATCTCTTCCCTTTCATCGATTTTGTCCGGATCCTCCTTTTCTTCCGAAAAAAGGGAAGGAGAAGGATCTTCTTCGGTGGATCCCTCTTGTTCCTGTTTCGTCCCCTTCGTTTCGAAAGTTGTTTCTATTTCTACATCTGTTTCTTCCTCGCTTTCCCCCCTTTCTTCCATTTCTGAGGTTTCTTTGAATTTTTTAGTAACAATGGGTGACGGTATTCTGCCTAAATAGTAAACACAGGTAATAAATAAGAGAATAC